TTAAAAATAAGCTAAAGTAAGCTTTTGGGTTCATACCCCAAATATAAAGGAAATACCTTTTTTTTAAATAAAGTGCCTGATAAAAGGATTATTCTGATAGAATAAATTATGTAAAATTTTACCTTTATTATATTTTATAGAATTAAACTATATCTTACAATTTCAAAAACTATCGTGCATCATACACTAAAATATAATTTTATAATATGAGTAAAACTCATTAAGTTAATACTTATTTTAAATTTTATTTATAATTAACTCTAATAAAATATTTTTTATATTTATTGTATTTTTTAGAACATTAATTTCTATCTCATCAAACTCATGATTAGGATGTTGAATTGGTTTAGAAATTAATTTATTAAGATTTATCCCCCTAATATCAAACCCCAATAATCTTCTCAACTCAGAAGCATCATTAAAATATTTTTTAACTCAATCTATTGCATCCATTAATTTTTTATTTTCAATTTTAATTAATTTATTATTATTAAAAAATTTTTTTAATGATTATATTATTTCTATTCTTATTAATTCATCCTTATTAATAAAAATAGGTTCTACCCCCTTTCATTTTTGATTCCCCAATATTATAGAAGGATTATCGTGACTAAATTGTTTTATTTTAATAACATGACAAAAAATTTCCCCAATAATTTTATTATCTTACTATATAAATTTAAAATTTTTATTTTTAATTATAATTTTTAATGTTTTAATTGGAACTATTAGAAGATTTAATCAAACATCACTACGAAAATTAATAGCTTTTTCTTCTATTAATAACTTAGGATGAATACTATCAGCTTTATCAATTAGAGAAAACTTATGAATACTATATTTTTTATTATATTCATTATTTATTTTTATTATATGTTTCTTATTTTATATTATTAATGTTTTTTATATTAATCAATTATTTAATTTAAACTTAAATTTCTCTATTAAATTTTCAATCTTAATTAACTTCTTATCTTTAGGGGGATTACCCCCATTCTTAGGATTTTTCCCTAAATGAATAATTATTAATTATCTTTTATTCAATAATTTATTTATTATTTCTTTTATTTTTGTAATATCTAGATTAATTATATTATTTATTTATATTCGAATTATTTATTCATCTTTCATATTTTATTCAATTAAATTTAAATGATATAAAATTTTTATTAAAAATAACTTTATAACTTTCATTAATATTTCAAGATTTATTTCTTTATTAGGTATAATTATTAGAACCTTATTTTTTTTTTAAGGTTTTAAGTTAAATTAAACTAATAATCTTCAAAATTATTTATAAAGAAATTTCTTTAAGCCTTAGTAATTTATTTACACCTTAAAATTTGCAATTTCAAATCATAATTGAATATAAGACTAATAAAAGAGAAATTTCTCGTTAATAAATTTACAATTTATCGCTTAATATACTCAGCCATTTTATTTTAGCGAAAATGATTATTTTCAACAAATCATAAAGATATTGGTACATTATATTTTATTTTTGGTATTTGAGCAGGAATAGTAGGAACTTCATTAAGTTTATTAATTCGAACTGAATTAGGAAATCCAGGATCATTAATTGGAGATGATCAAATTTATAATACTATTGTTACAGCCCATGCTTTTATTATAATTTTTTTTATAGTTATACCTATTATAATAGGAGGATTTGGTAATTGACTTGTTCCTCTTATATTAGGAGCCCCCGATATAGCTTTCCCCCGAATAAATAATATAAGATTCTGATTATTACCCCCCTCATTAGTTTTATTAATTTCTAGAAGAATCGTAGAAAATGGAGCAGGAACAGGATGAACAGTGTACCCCCCACTATCATCTAATATTGCACATGGAGGATCTTCAGTAGATTTAGCAATTTTTTCCCTACACTTAGCGGGAATTTCTTCTATTTTAGGTGCTATTAATTTTATTACAACAATAATTAATATACGAATTAATAATATATCTTTTGATCAAATACCTTTATTTGTTTGAGCTGTAGGAATTACAGCTTTATTATTAGTCCTTTCTCTCCCAGTATTAGCAGGTGCTATTACTATACTTTTAACTGATCGTAATATTAATACTTCATTTTTTGATCCAGCTGGAGGAGGAGACCCAATTTTATATCAACATTTATTTTGATTTTTTGGTCATCCTGAAGTTTATATTTTAATTTTACCAGGATTTGGTATAATTTCTCATATTATTTCTCAAGAAAGAGGTAAAAAAGAAACCTTTGGGTGTCTAGGTATAATTTATGCTATAGTAGCTATTGGATTATTAGGATTTATTGTTTGAGCACATCATATATTCACAGTAGGTATAGATATTGATACTCGAGCTTATTTTACATCAGCAACTATAATTATTGCAGTACCAACAGGAATTAAAATTTTTAGTTGATTAGCAACATTACATGGAACACAAATTAATTATAGACCTTCTATACTATGAGGATTAGGATTTATTTTTTTATTTACAGTAGGAGGGTTAACTGGAGTTGTTTTAGCTAATTCATCAATTGATATTACACTTCACGATACATATTATGTAGTAGCTCATTTCCACTATGTATTATCTATAGGAGCTGTTTTTGCTATTATAGGAGGATTTATTCATTGATATCCTCTTTTTACTGGATTAATAATAAATAATTATTTATTAAAAATTCAATTTATTTCTATATTTATTGGGGTAAATTTAACATTTTTCCCACAACATTTCTTAGGTTTAGCAGGTATACCTCGTCGTTATTCTGATTATCCAGATAGATTTGTATCTTGAAATATTATTTCTTCATTTGGTTCTTATATTTCCCTTATTTCTATAATAATAATTATTATTATTATTTGAGAATCAATAATTAATCAACGTGTTATTTTATTCCCCTTAAATATACCAACTTCTATTGAATGATACCAAAATCTTCCCCCATCAGAACACTCTTATAATGAATTACCAATTTTAAGTAACTTCTAATATGGCAGATTATATGTAATGGATTTAAACCCCATTTATAAAGGTTTTATCCTTTTTTTAGAAATGGCAACATGATCTAATTTAAATTATCAAAACAGAGCATCACCATTAATAGAACAAATTATTTTTTTTCATGATCATACTTTAATTATTTTAATTATAATTACAATTTTAGTTGGATATTTAATATTAAATTTATTTTTCACCTCTTATATTAATCGATTTTTATTAGAAGGCCAAATAATTGAATTAATTTGAACCATTTTACCTGCTATTACTTTAATTTTTATTGCCTTACCTTCTCTTCGTCTTCTTTATCTTTTAGATGAACTTAATAATCCTTTAATCACACTAAAGTCAATCGGTCATCAATGATATTGAAGTTATGAATATTCAGATTTTAATAATGTAGAATTTGATTCATATATAATTAATTCAAATGAAAATATTAGTAATTTTCGACTATTAGATGTAGATAATCGAGTAATTTTACCTATAAATAATCAAATTCGAATTTTAATTACTGCTACTGATGTAATTCACTCTTGAACAGTTCCCTCATTAGGAGTTAAAGTAGATGCTAACCCTGGTCGATTAAATCAAACAAGATTTTTTATTAACCGACCAGGAATTTTTTTCGGTCAATGCTCAGAAATTTGTGGGGCTAATCATAGATTTATACCAATTGTAATCGAAAGAATCTCTATTAAAAACTTCATTAACTGAATTAACAATTATTCATTAGATGACTGAAAGCAAGTATTGGTCTCTTAAACCACATTATGATAATTTAGCAAATATCTCTAATGAAAGAATTAGTTAATTTATAACATAAATATGTCAAATTTAAATTATTACTAAGTAATATTCTTTTATTCCTCAAATAATACCAATTAATTGAATTTTCTTTTTTATTTTTTTTATTTGTATTTTTTTATTATTTATTATTATAAATTTTTATATTTATAACTATAAAACAATTAAAATAAATAATTTTAAATCAAATAAATTTAATAATAATCAAATTTGAAAATGATAAATAACTTATTTTCAATTTTTGACCCCTCAACTAATATTTTTAATTTACCCCTAAATTGAATTAGAACTTTTATTGGTTTAATATTTATTCCTTATTCTTTTTGATTTATCCCTAACCGACATTTTTTATTATGAAATTTTATTTCTAATAAATTACATAATGAATTTAAAACCCTATTAGGAAGTAATAGATTTAAAGGATCAACATTTATTTTTATTTCACTTTTTTTTTTTGTATTATTTAATAATTTTTTAGGATTATTTCCATATATTTTCACAAGTACTAGTCATTTAAATATCTCATTATCTATTTCTTTAACCTTATGATTAAGATTTATAATTTATGGTTGAATTAATAATACTCAACATATATTTATTCATATAATTCCTCAAGGTACACCAACTATTCTTATACCTTTTATAGTTTTAATTGAAACAATTAGTAACATTATTCGACCAGGAACATTAGCAGTCCGTTTAACAGCAAATATAATTGCAGGACATTTATTACTAACTCTATTAAGAAATACTGGAAATAACATATCTAATTATTTTCTAATTATTTTAATTTTTGTTCAAATTTTATTATTAATTTTAGAATCTGCAGTAGCAGTAATTCAAGCCTATGTAATTACTATTCTTAGTACATTATATTCTAGAGAAGTTAATTAATGTCAATAAATCATAATCACCCATATCATTTAGTAGATTATAGCCCATGACCACTTACAGGTGCTATTGGAGTTATAACTCTAGTTACAGGATTAATCAAATGATTTCATAATTTTAATATAAATCTTTTAATTTTAGGATATTTAATTGTTTTATTAACTATATATCAATGATGACGAGATGTATGTCGAGAAGGAACATATCAAGGAAAACATACACTATTAGTCTCAAATGGATTACGATGAGGAATAATCTTATTTATTGTATCAGAAATTTTCTTTTTTATTTCTTTTTTTTGAGCATTTTTTCATAGAAGTTTATCCCCAAATATCGAAATTGGAGCTATATGACCCCCACTAAGAATTATCCCATTTAACCCATTCCAAATTCCCCTTTTAAATACAATTATTTTAATTACATCAGGAATTACTGTTACTTGAGCTCATCATGCACTTATAGAAAATAATTTTACTCAAACATCTCAAAGATTATTTATTACTGTTATTTTAGGAATTTATTTTACTTTCTTACAAGCTTATGAATATATCGAAGCTCCATTTACTATTGCCGATAGAATTTATGGATCAACCTTTTTTATAGCAACAGGATTTCACGGTCTTCATGTAATTATTGGAACAATTTTTTTATTAACATGTTTTATTCGACATTTAAATAATCATTTTTCAAATTCCCATCATTTCGGGTTTGAAGCAGCAGCATGATACTGACATTTTGTAGATGTAGTTTGATTATTCCTCTATATTTCTATTTATTGATGAGGAAATTAATTATTTATATAATATATTTAGTATATTTGACTTCCAATCAAAAAGTTTAATAATTTTTAATATAAATAATTATCATATTATTAATTTTAACTTTTATAATAATATTTATTTCAAATTTATTAATAATAATTTCATTTATTATCTCAAAAAAATCTCTTCTTGATCGAGAAAAATGTTCCCCATTCGAATGTGGATTTGACCCTATATGTTTAGCTCGAATTCCATTTTCATTACATTTTTTTCTTATTACAATAATTTTTTTAATTTTTGATGTAGAAATTGCACTTATTTTCCCATTAATCCCAACATTTTTAATAGTTAATTTTTTAATTTGATATAAAACTAGTTTTTTCTTTATTATTATATTATTAATTGGATTATATCATGAATGAAATCAAAATATATTAAATTGAACTAATTAATAAATTAAAATTAAGGATTATAGTTTAAAAAAAACATTTGATTTGCATTCAAAAAATATTGAAAATCAATTTATCTTAAATAAGAAGCAATTTTGCATTTAGTTTCGACCTAAAAGATAGAGTAAATACTCCTTATTTATTAATTGAAACCAAATTAGAGGTATATCACTGTTAATGATAAAATTGAATATAATATTCCAATTAGAAATATATTTTATTAAGCTGCTAACTTAATTTATAGTGATTAAAATCATTAATATTTCTTTATAACATAATAATAATAATAATTATTTATATAGTTTAAATTAAAACTTTACATTTTCATTGTAAAAATAAAGTAATATTCTTTTATAAATATATATATATATATATATATATATATATATATTTAAAGATTTATTAATCACCCTAATATCTTCAATATTATACTCTAATTAAGCTATTTAAATTATAATATTAATATAAAAATAAAAATTATTATTCATAAAACAAATCTAAATAAAAAAATCTTAAAATTATTTATTTGATAAATATAAAAAATAATAGAATAATTTTTAATAATGTTATAAATTCCTTGTCTTTTATAAATTTCTCCTCAACCCATATCAATATTTTTTAATAAATTTTGTCCTAAATTTAAAAAACTATAATTTATTATATAAGTAGATAATCCAGGCATAAATCACATAACAGTTAAAAACATTCTTAAATTATAAGTTATTAAAAACTTATTAACAGAATAAATTTTTATATTACTAATAAAAAATCCCATTAAAGCTCCTAATATACTTACATAAATCACTATTATTTTTATATTAAAAGAAAGATAAATCATATAAGGATAAGAAAAAATTATTCATCTTAAAAATCTTCCAGAAATTAATCTTATTATTAATAATAAAAATATTCCTTTTAATATAGTAAAATCTTCATCATATAAATTATAAATAGATAATAAATTAAAATCATTAATTATTAAATATATCAATAAACGAAAAGTATAAAACATTGTTAAACCCGTAGAAATAAAATATAAATAATAAATAAATAAATTTAAATTTCTTATTCTAACTACCTCTAAAATTATATCCTTAGAATAAAAACCCGCTAAAAAAGGAATACCACATAAAGCTAAATTAGAAATATTTATACATAAAGAAGTTAATGGAATATATAATCTAACACCACCTATTAAACGAATATCCTGATTATCTATTATTATATGAATAATTACACCAGCACATATAAATAATAAAGCCTTAAATATAGCATGAGTTAATAAATGAAAAAAAGCTAAATCACCATAACCTATTCTTAAAATTCTTATTATTAAACCCAATTGTCTTAAAGTAGATAAAGCAATAATTTTTTTTAAATCAAATTCATAATTAGCACAAATACCAGCTATAAATATTGTTAAACCAGATAGTAATAATAATAATTTTAATATATATATATCAATTAATAAATTATTAAAACGAATTAATAAATAAACACCAGCAGTAACCAAAGTAGAAGAATGAACTAAGGCAGAAACAGGAGTAGGAGCAGCCATAGCAGCAGGTAATCAAGATCTAAAAGGAATTTGAGCTCTTTTAGTCATAGCTGCTAAAATAACTAAAATACCAATTATTTTTATAGAATAATCATTAACTATAAAATCCAAATAAAAAATATAATTTCATCTACCATAGTTTATTATTCAAGAAATTAATATTAAAATTATTACATCACCAATACGATTAGATAAAGCTGTTAATATACCAGCATTATAAGACTTTATATTCTGATAATAAATAATTAAACAATAAGAAACTAACCCTAAACCATCCCAACCTAAAAAAATTCTAATTATATTAGGTCTAATAATTAATAAAATTATAGAAAATACAAATAATAAAACTAAAATAATAAAACGATTTAAATTTAAATCTGAACTTATATATCTTTTTCTATAAAAAATAACAGAAGAAGAAATTAAAGAAACAAATATTATAAATAATAAAGATATTCAATCTAATAAAATAGATATTACAACATTAAAAGAATTAAAAGAGATAATTTCTCATTCTAATATTATCACTATATTATTTATAATAAAATAAATTATTATAAAAAAATTAATTAATATAAAAAAAAATAAAAAAAAAAATCTAATAAAACAGAGAGAATATTTATTAATAACCTAAAATGAATATAATCACATTTTTGATACCACAAATCAATATTTTATTTAAATTATTTAAGTAAAATCAAATTATTCTATAATCAATCTTTAAAATTAAAATATTTAAAGGTAATCAATGTAATATTAACATTAAATACTCTCGTGATACCCCTCTATAAAATCTGTAAACCCCTAAATTATACTTCCCATGTTGAGTATACGAATATAAATATAATCTATAACCCGCTCTAAAAAAAGAAATTATTATAAGTATGATTATTCTTAATCAAGATCAACTCACTAAACTATTAATTAATCTAATTTCACCTATTAAATTTAAAGATGGGGGAGCAGCTATATTAGAAGACATAAATAAAAATCATCACATTCTTATAGAAGGTATAAATCTTATTATTCCCTTATTTAAAAATAATCTTCGTCTCCCCAAACGTTCATAATTAATATTAGATAAACAAAATATTCCAGAAGAACATAATCCATGGCCAATTATTAAAATATAAGCTCCTATAAAACCCCAATAATTTATAGTTATAATCCCCCCAATTACTATTCTTATGTGAGCAACTGACGAATAAGCAATTAAAGATTTTATATCAATTTGACAAAAACACTTTAATCTAATATATAAACCCCCAATTAATCTAATAATAATTCAAACAAATCCTATTTTTAAATTAATTTTTTGTATAATAACTAAAACTCGTAATAATCCATAACCCCCTAATTTTAACATAATAGCAGCTAAAATTATTGAACCAGAAACAGGAGCCTCAACATGAGCTTTTGGTAATCATAAATGAGTAAAATATATAGGTATTTTTACTAAAAAAGCTATTACTATTCTAACATATAATAATAATATATTATAATCATAAAATTTTATAAAATACATTATTATTGTTCTTATTTTCCCATAAATAAAAAAAATCCCCAACAATAAAGGTAAAGAAACAAATAAAGTATAAAATAATAAATATATACCAGCTTGAATTCGTTCTGGTTGGTATCCTCACCCAATAATCAATATTAACGTAGGAATCAATCTCCCCTCAAAAAATAAATAAAATATAAATAAATTTATTACTCTAAAAGTTAAATATAATATAATTAATAATATAATAATATTAAATAAAAAAAAATTTTCATAAAAATTTCTTTTATATAATCTTTCTCTTGCTATAATTATTAAACCTCTAATTCAAATTCTCAATAAAATTAAACCATAAGAAATCATATCACACCCTAATAAATAACTTAAATTAGAAAAATTTATAATATTTAAAGTTAAATTTATAAATATTACTATTATTATTATAATTATAAATTGAACCATTCAAAATATATTTTTTTTAAAACATAAAGGAATTATAAATACAATTATTAATAAAAACTTTATCATTCTAAATTAAATTATATCTTTGAAAATAATCATTTCCGTGAGTTCGAATTATAGAAACTAAAATAGAAAGACCTAATGCCCCCTCACAAACTGAAAAAACTAAAAAAACTATTAATATATATATATTATAATCTATTATCATTAAATATATTATTAAAAAAAAAAAAATACTCAATACTATAAATTCTAATCTTAATAAAACAATAAGTAAATGTTTATGTTTAGACACAAAAATTATATTCCCAAATAAAAATATTAAAAAAATTACTAGTCATATATTTATTATCATTTGTTTTTATAGTTTATTAAAAACCTTGGTCTTGTAAATCAAAAATAAGAAATTTCTTTAAAAACTTCAAAGAAAAAGAATATCTTTATCAATAATCTCCAAAATTATTATTTTAATTAAACTATTCTTTGAAATTATTAAAATATTTTTATCACTTTCATTAATTTTTACATCAATTTTTATATTTTTTCTCAACCATCCATTTTCAATAGGATTAATAATTTTAATTCAAACTCTTTTTATATGTCTTTTATCAAGAATATTAATTAATACTTACTGATTTTCATATATTTTATTTTTAATTTTTTTAGGGGGATTATTAGTTTTATTTATTTATGTATCAAGAATTGCTTCTAATGAATTATTCAAAATCTCTCCATTTAATAAAAGATTTATCTTTTATTTATCTACTTTATTAATTATTAGATTTTTATTTAAAAATAATTTATTTTGAATAAATTTTTCATTTAATGACGAAATAAATAATTTATTTAATTTATTTTTATTTTTTAATAATGAATTTAATTTTAGTTTATCAAAATTATACAATGAACAAACCTACATATTAACATTAATAATAATTATTTATTTATTTATTACCCTTATTGCAGTAGTAAAAATTACTAATATTTTTTTTGGCCCCTTACGATCTAATATTTAACTATATATATATATATATATATATATATAACTAATGATAAACCCATTTCATCCTATTCGAAAAAATCACCCTATCATTAAAATTATAAATAATTCTCTTATTGATTTACCTTCCCCCTCTAATTTTTCTTCATGATGAAATTTTGGATCACTACTAGGTTTATGTTTAATAATTCAAATTATTACAGGATTATTTTTAACTATGTATTATACCGCTAATATTGAACTAGCTTTTTATAGAGTAAACTATATTTGCCGAAATGTTAATTATGGTTGATTAATCCGAACCCTACATGCTAATGGAGCCTCTTTTTTTTTTATTTGTATTTATTTACATATCGGTCGAGGAATTTATTATGAATCATTTAACTTAAAATATACGTGAATAGTAGGAGTTATTATTTTATTTTTATTAATAGCTACAGCATTTATAGGATATGTTTTACCCTGAGGTCAAATATCATTTTGAGGAGCCACAGTTATTACTAACCTTTTATCAGCTATTCCTTATTTAGGAACAATATTAGTAAATTGAATTTGAGGAGGATTTGCTGTAGACAATGCAACCCTAACCCGATTTTATACTTTCCATTTTTTATTCCCTTTTATTATTATAATATTAGTAATAATTCATTTATTATTTTTACATCAAACAGGATCTAATAATCCTTTAGGAATTAATAGTAATCTAGATAAAATTCCTTTCCATCCATTTTATGTATTTAAGGATTTAATTGGATTTATTATTTTAATTTTATCTTTAGTATTACTATCTTTAACTAATCCTTACTTATTAGGTGACCCAGATAATTTTATTCCAGCTAACCCTCTTGTAACCCCAATTCATATTCAACCAGAATGATATTTTTTATTTGCTTATGCAATTTTACGATCTATTCCAAATAAATTAGGAGGAGTTATTGCATTAGTTATATCAATCCTAATTTTAATTATTTTACCGTTTACATTTAATAAAAAAATTCAAGGTATTCAATTCTATCCAATTAATCAAATTTTATTCTGATTTTTAATTGTAACTATTATTTTATTAACTTGAATTGGAGCACGATCAGTTGAAGCTCCTTATATTATTACAGGCCAATTATTAACAATTTTATATTTTTCTTATTTTATTATTAATCCAATATTAAATAAAATATGAGATAATTTAATTTTTTTTCAATAATTAATTAATTAATGAGCTTGTTATTAAGCATTTGTTTTGAAAACATAAGAAAGAATAATTATTCTATTAATTTATACTAAAATTATTTAATAACCTAAAAATATTTTTATTCCCATATAAAATAATAAAAAATTTAAAGAAACAGGTAAATATCTTTTTCAACATAAATATATTAATTTATCATAACGATAACGGGGTAAAGTTCCACGAACTCAAACAAAAAAAAAAGATAAAAAAACCAACTTTAAATAAAAAAAAAATGTTAAATTATAACCTCCTAAATATAAAATAACAAATAATAAACTTATAAATAAAATTCTAGAATATTCAGATAAAAAAATTAATGCAAACCCCCCTCTTCTATACTCAATATTAAATCCTGAAACTAATTCTCTTTCCCCCTCAGCAAAATCAAATGGAGTCCGATTAGTTTCAGCTATTAAAGATGATAAAAAACATAATCTTAAAGGTATTATTAAAAAAATAAATCAAACCATAAATTGATAATTAAAAAATTTTATTAAATTAAAATCTATAACTAAAATAATTCTAGACATTATAATTAAAGATATTCTAACTTCATAAGAAATAGTTTGAGCAACTGCTCGTAAACCCCCCAATAATGAATAATTAGAATTAGAAGATCACCCAGCAATTATTAATGTATACACCCCAATTCTAGTACAACATAAAAAAAATAAAATACCTAAATTAAATGTAATTATATTAAAAACATAAGGAATTAATATTCAAATTATTAAAGATAAAATAAATCTTATAATAGGAGAAAAATAATAAACCAAATAATTTGAATAATTTAAATAAACCTGTTCTTTAGAAAATAATTTAATAGCATCACAAAAAGGTTGTAAAATCCCTATATAACCTATTTTATTGGGACCCTTACGAATTTGAATATAACCTAAAACTTTTCGCTCTAATAAAGTTAAAAAAGCAACCCCAATTAAAACACCCACAACTAAAATCAATATCCCAATAAAAATATTTATTAAATCCAATAATATCATATACTATTTATATATAACTTATAAATATGTATATATATATATGAATTCTAAAATCATTACAATTTTCTGCCAAAATAGTTTATAAATTCATATTTAATAATATTCAAATAAATAAAATTATTTTAAATATTTAATCCTTTCGTACTAAAATATTTTTATTTATTAAAGATAGAAACCAACCTGGCTCACACCGGTTTGAACTCAGATCATGTAAGATTTTAATGATCGAACAGATCAAAATTTTAAACTTCTGCATTTAAATTTTATCTTAATCCAACATCGAGGTCGCAAACTTTTTTTTTTATTCGTACTAAAAAAAAATATTACGCTGTTATCCCTAAGGTAATTTTTTCTTTTAATCATTAATAATGGATCAATAATTCACTTATTTATGTTAAAAAATAAAAAAAGTTTATTAAATTTTTCTATCACCCCAATAAAATACTTTATTTTATTTCCTAATTAATTATATATTTTTATAAAAAAAAAAAAATAAAATATAAAACTCTATAGGGTCTTCTCGTCTTTTAATCTTATTTTAGCTTTTTTACTAAAAAATTAATTTCTAATTTTAAAATAGAGACAGTTTATATCTCATCAAATCTTTCATACAAGTCTTCAATTAAAAGACTAATGATTATGCTACCTTTGTACAGTCAATATACTGCAGCCCTTTAATTTATAATATCAGTGGGCAGATTAGACTTTAAATTAAAATCAAAAAGACATGTTTTTGATAAACAAGTGAACATAAATTTTTGCCGAATTCCTTTAATTTACTTTTTAATAAATTTTTATTTGAATTATATATATATATATATATATATATCATTATTACTAATTTTATTTAATTACAAATTATTTTTTTATAAAAATTTAAATTTTATTTTAAATTTTATTTTTTATTAAAATTTTTTATAATAAATTATAATTTTTAAACAATATAAATATTAAAAATTTTAATTTACAATTAATTTAATTATAAATTTTTAATTTAAAGCTTATCCCCTAAAATATTAAATTTCAAATTTTCATAATTAATTAAATAATTATAAAATTATTTTAATTTTAAATTAAATTTTTTTCTAAAAAAACTAGATATATTTAAAAACGATTAACATTTCATTTCTAATTAACTATTAAAAATAATTATACAACATTAAATTTTTTAATTAATTAACTCTTTTAAATTCGAGATTTATTTAACTAAATTATTATTATTTGATAAACTCTGATACACAAGATACAATAAATTAAATTTACTTTTTAATTAATTTTTCTTTCAATTATTTTATGCATTCCTTTACAGTAATATTTAACTATAAAAATATTAATTTTTTCTATTAAAAATACTTAAACCCCCATTTATTTATTTTTAATATTAAAATTTTTTTTATTAATTATAATTTTTTAATTTTACCCCCTCAAATTAATTAAATTTTAATTTCTTTTCAATGTAAATGAAATACTTTAACAAGCTCTAATTTGATCTTTCTAGAAACACTTTCCAGTACCTCTACTTTGTTACGACTTATTTCAACTTTTAAATGAAAGTGACGGGCAATATGTACATATTTTAATTATTAATCATTTTAATAAATTAATTAAAATTACATTTAAATCCACCTTCAAATTTATATTACAATAAAATTATTCATTTAAATATATTTAATGTAATCCATCATATTCTTAATTATATTCTGCATCTTGATCTGATTTAACTTTTTTAATAAAATTTAAATATTATTTTTACTAAAAAATATTTTTTTAACAATGATATACAAAATTATAAATTAAGTAAATTTATTCGTGGATTATCAATTATTAGACAGATTCCTCTAAATGAACTAAAATACCGCCATATTATTTAAGTTTCAATAAATTATTATTTACTATTTTAGTATTATAAATTAAATTTTTAATAATAGGGTATCTAATCCTAGTTTATATTAAAATTTATTAAATCATAATAATTATATAAAATTTAATTAAATTAAAATTTCACTTAATAATTTAATATTTATTTTAATAAAATATTTTATTTATTATAAACTGAAATAATTTAATTTAACTTTTGTTTAACCGCAACTGCTGGCACAAAATTAGTTATTAATTTTTATATTACTAAATCTTAATTTCTTAAATTTTTAATATTAATTACTACTTTATTGTAAATTTAAATTAATTATTATTTAAATAATTAAAATTATATACTAAAATTTATATGTAAAATAAATTTATAATAAATTTTCAAAAATATAATTATTTTATTATATTTCATAATTTTTGACATAGATTTTTTTTTTTTTTTTTTTATATTTTATTCATTTAATATAAATTAATAAATTTTTATTAATTTCTCTTATTTCTTCTCATAATATTTATATTAAAAATTAATTTCATTATAATCAGAATACAATTCATTTAAATAAAAATATATTGTTTAATTTATAATTAATTTAAATATAATTTAATATATTATTAAAATAAATAATAAATTAAATTTATTTATATATATATATATATATTAATTATATATATTATTTATATATATATATAATAAAACTTTGAACCATCTTTAATAATTTTTATAATAAATAAAATTTT